CCTACGACCAATCAGTTAACAGCCGACCGCTCTACCACTGAGCTCTAGATTTGTCAAGTGTCAAGCAAAATATTTTTTAAACTCCTATTCTTACTACTCCTATTGTTATACATAATATAATCTCCTCCTTTAATAAACATAGAAACAAAGATGGGGAAGGGGTTACCTCCTGCTAAGGCAAAGCCTTTATTTAATGAAATTCTTTATTCTTTCATTAAGAACTAATCCAATCTCCCCAAGTAGGATTCGAACCTACGACCAATCAGTTAACAGCCGACCGCTCTACCACTGAGCTACTGAGGAACAACGGCAGATTCTACCTCTTAGAGTTCAACTTTTGTTCTCAACCAATAAACAATATAAGTCCCATGCTTACTTCGTAACTCTCGGAACTTCGTCGTAGTGTCGTCTCATTTCATATATGCAAGATAGTATTCTCATATCATCAATATTTTTATATTATACTATAAATATATATGCAAGATGATATTTCCATATCATCAATATATGAATAATATATGAATCTCTCGAATATATATGTCAGACATCTTTTTTTTTTTGAATCCATTCTGTCTTACTCTATCAAAAAAGCCTTTCAATCTATGTATCAAATAGAATCTGTGTATCAAATAGAAGAAAAAGGAATGAAGACAAGAAATCATGGATTTTCACGTTTGCTTATTCAAGTGAATAAAAGATATAAAAAAGGATTTTTTAATATTGACACGTTTTTGATGACTATACTATGAAATAAAAGTCACAAAGATATAAAAAAGAATTTTTTACTTTTTACCCTTGACACAGCTATTTGAAATGGTTATACTATATAAATAAAAGTCACAGAGATATAAAAAAGAATTGTTTACTGTCGGCCCTGTTATTTAAAACATATTATATTATGAAAGAATTGGAGGAGAAATTTTATAGGACATAAAATAATCCTTCTTTTCCATGCAAAAAAAGGAGTAATCAGCTGTGATAGGTGAAAAAACAGGATTGTCAAAAAAAGAATTTGTAGTAAAGAAAAGGTTTGTAGCTAAGCATTTATCGGAAACATTTGAAAAAATCAAAAAGGGGGGGAGGAGAAATTTTATAGGACATAAAATAATCCTTCTTTTCCATGCAAAAAAAGGAGTAATCAGCTGTGATAGGTGTAAAAAACAGGATTGTCAAAAAAAGAATTGTAGTCAAAGAAAAGGTTTGTAGCTAAGCATTTATCGGAAACATTTGAAAAAATCAAAAAGGGGGGGGAGAGAGAAATAATAGTCACTTGGTCTCGAGCATCAACTATAATACCCTCAATGGTTGGCCATACAATAATGAAACTTTTAATTTTTTAAAAATACTAAACAAAGTAAAATAGAACCTATGACCAATAAACATGAATGGAAATCTGTTTCCTTTATCCGCCAAAGTCGTAGTTTACATTATGGTCGTTTCATGCTGTCGTCGCTTAAGGAAGGTCAGGCTAATATATTAGGTACTACCATACGAAGAGTTCTACTTGCAGAAATAAAAGGAACACGTATAACACATGCTACATTTCAATTGAAAGAAAAACAAGAAAAATCTTTTCATCAATATAGTACTATACCTGGTATAAGAGAATCTGTACATGAAATATTAGAAAATCTCAAAACAATTGTCTTGAAAAGCCCCACCAATCAAGTTATCAAAGCATCGATATCGATTTCGGAGAGTGGTCCAATGCTTTTTACTGCCAAAAATATAAACCTACCGGATTTTGTTCACATAGTCAACGAAGACCAACCTATTGCGTATATAACAGGACCAATAGATTTATCAATTGAATTGATATTAGAACGAGATAGAGGGTATCACCCTCGACACTTAGATACTGCTTCGAAGATTAGAAATAATAGGGGAATTAATGGATTTGAAAGTAGAAGTTTCAATGGAAATGTAAAAAGAAGTGTCGTCAATGACAATGTCAAATATGGCGATTATAGCGATGAAAATTGCAGTTTTACTTTTCCCATAGATAGCACATTTACTCCTGTGCTACAGGTCAATTATACGTATCATGCGAATAAACAGTATTATGATCCGCTTAAAAAAAAAATTGACTCCGAGGAAATACTATTTCTCGAGATATGCACGAATGGAAGTTTGACTCCTGCAGAAGCACTTCGTGAAGCTTGTCTTCATTTGATTGATTTTTTTCAAATTTTGCCCCTCTTATGAAGAAGAAAATCTCTTTTTGAGAGAAAGGGATGAAAAGCATTTCTTTTTGATATTTCAACAAATTTTTCAGAAATATCTGCGTATGGATATACAAAAGTTATGGTCTAATATAAAACAAATACTTATTAACACTCCATATTTTTTTGCAAAAAAAGGACATATGACGAATAAAATATCTTTCATAACGGAGGAATCAAATAAGATGAAACAAGATAAATTCAAAAAGATGATTACAAGTGGAGAGCAAATGGAAGAGAAACGAAAAAATATCGAGAAAGAATTACTTGAAGAAGAACTAGATTTAGATCAAGAGGAACTGGATAAAATGAATGAAGATAAACTCGATTCAGATGAAGAGGAATTGAACAAATTGATTGGAAAGAAATATACTCGAAACGAAATAGAGCAACTATTTCTTCTCGCAGAAATAGAAACAAAAGCAGAAATAGAAGAAAAAGAAAAAAACCTTGCTTATGATGAAGATGCTAATCAAAATTCAAAAAAATCAGAAGAATCAACAGAATCAGAAGAATCAGAAGAATCAGAAGAATCAACAAAATATGAAGAATCAGAAGAATCAACAGAATCTGAAGAATCACAAGAATCAGAAGAATCAACAAAATATGAAGAATCAGAAGAATCAACAAAATATGAAGAATCAGAAGAATCAACAGAATCTGAAGAATCGCAAGAATCAGAAGAATCAACAGAATCTGAAGAAGATATACCTTACATGGATAAGGTCGATTCTTATCAAAGAAAAACAGGTTTGACTGACGCTGTTCAAACAGGAATAGGTCAACTCGACGGTATCCCTGTAGCACTTGCGGTTATGGATTTTGAGTTTATCGGAGGAAGTATGGGATCAGTAGTGGGTAAAAAAATAACCCGTCTAATTCAATATGCTAGGAGAAAATCCTTACCTCTCATCATTTGTTGTGCTTCTGGAAGAGCTCGTATGCAAGAAGGAAGTTTCAGCTTAATGCAGATGGGTAAAATATCTTCGACTTTATATATAGATATCCCTTCAACACAACATAGGTCATCGAAAGGATCTAGGACAACTCACCAAAGCACGAAAGCCAGGATAGAAAATTGATTCCTTTTTCAAGAGTGCATAACCGCATGGATAAGCTTACAATAACCCGTCAATTTTGGATCCAATTGGGGATTTTCCTTGGGAGGTATCGGGAAGAGATTGAAATGTCACAATATAGATTCATAGGTTCTCTATTGATTCTATATGGGATAGAAGAAGAAAAATCGAAATGAAATCAAGAATACAGGAAAAAAGGAAATCAAAAAAGAAGTAGAAGATAGAAAGGATTCAAAATGAATAAATTGATTCTGACCTCGATACTTAAGAAATTGGGTAAGCTAAACCCAACCGATAATATGGGATTTTATCCCGTCTGAGTTCTGATAAGAAATCATCTTATATCGTATATTAGAATTCACTTTAGTGTTACTTTTCTAATAAAAAAAGGAGACTCGTATGGAACAAATTTGGCTTTTCCCACAAAAACAAAGGGATAACTATCTACGCCCTTTGCCTCACAATTTTCTTTCAGTGTACGAACGACTGTATCGGGAGCGCACAGTTATTTTAGCGGCCCAGAGTAACTATAGACTTCAAATGTGGCAAACAGTGCCGTCGCTGCTAGAGCTTTACGATTCGAAAAGTAAAGATCCGATTAGAGTTTTTATAGACGCCCCTTCTTTAGGGGCACAGGAATCCTTAGTTCTTTCTAAAATACTTCAAGTGAGCCCGGTTGAAGTATATACAACTCTGATAGGTCCTGTGGGATTAGGACCCGCTTTGATTCTCGCGGGAGGAACACAGGGGAAACGAGTTGCATTCCCGAACTCTAAGATTTCTTTTGACACTACTGGCCTACCACTAGATACTGCTTCAATTGATCCAAGTTGTGGTAATTATTTTTCTGCGCTTTATAAAAAACTACAAGACCGACGCGAACTTGTTCGTAGATTTCTTAGTATTTGTGCAGAAAGGTCAAGCTCATCGGAATATGAGCTACTCTCCACTATGGAAAGTAAGCCCTTTTTATCACCCAGGGAAGCTATCAATTTGGGTATTATCGATGACGTAGTGAATATAAGGGAAGATAACGAAAATAGGATCTTAGACACTTTTAATCCTTGTTGTGCTTATTCTAATAATCCCTATGACAGTCGATTTTACCTTTTTTGATCTCGATACTTAAGAAATTGGGTAAGCTAAACCCAACCGATAATATGGGATTTTATCCCGTCTGAGTTCTGATAAGAAATCATCTTATATCGTATATTAGAATTCACTTTGTCTTATTTTCTAATAAAAAAAGGAGACTCGTATGGAACAAGTTCAAGTTAGAAATAGCAGCTTTTCAGATAAGTTTTATTATTCCATAATAGTACGTACATGTTTTCAAAAAGACAATTATGATTCTTTGATTCGTTTTTTTCTTTTATGTTCATACAGCGATTTCTATATATATAACCTAGATCAAGAAAATAACCCACCCGTTCATCCCAAAATTTTTGAATTGATGATAGGATATCCTATTTTAATTAAAGCATTTATAGTTTTAAGATTTAAAATCCACGAAAAGGACAAACTTCACAATTTAGTAATAAAATATATAAAAAAGGATTTTTCTATTGCTCAGAGTGCTTATGATAATAGAAATTCAGAATACCAACAAAATCTTAAGCCAGAGGAGCCAGAGGAGCCAGAGGAACCAGAGGAGCCAGTTGATCCAAAGGATGTATTTGCGCCATTCGGTCATTTATGGACTTTTTGTAAAAATTGTGAGACATCCATTTACAAACAATATGCGCAAAAAAACAAATATATTTGTCAACATTGTGGATCTCATTTACAAATGGAGAGTTTCGATCGAATCGAATCTTTTATTGATGCGGGTACTTGGGATTCTATGGATGAGAATATGGTTTCTACTGATCCCTATGAGATTCTTAGAAAAAACATTGCGTCTGCTTCATAAGATTCTTCAGAAGAATCTTCTGAAGATTCTTCTGAATTTGAAGCAATATATAATATGGGAGGGCCGTATGAAAAATGAGCTCTTTATTTTGAGGATCGTAAAAACGGAATATGATAAAATCAATCCAATCTCAAGATATGAGATTGATTTTAAGAATATCGGTGTATATTTGTATAGGAATAATATTATTAATTATCTTAATAAAGATAATTAATAATATTATTATTAGATTGAAACCGGTATTTTTGATAATTCAATGGATGATTTCTATCATCCTCTTTATCTTAAAATGGATATTTTATATAATACTTTTTATCTTAAATATCATTTTTTCGATAATAAATTTCATTATAAAAGTAATGATATATATTATTAAAAAACTTTTAAGATAAAGAGATGATACATAGATTTAATTATCAAAAATACACATGCTACATTTCAATTGAAAGAAAAACAAGAAAAATCTTTTCATCAATATAGTACCATACCTGGTATAAGAGAATCTGTAGATGAAATATTACAAATGCAGGTAAAAGAGTGATTGAAGAGATCTATCTCCTTCTATCCAAATCAAATTCTCCATTTGATTTGGATAGAATAAGAAAGTAGTATATGAATCAATCCAAGTTTTTGTGTATACTAGATTCAAATAACTGGCATAATTCTGATTTTTTGATTTTTCCTGATCGGAAAAATCATCCATGAAAAAGAAAGAAAAAAGATAGAAAAATTTGGTTTTTTATGGTCAAAAATTCATTCACTCCTATTATTCCACAAGAAGAAAATAAGGGTTCTGTTGAATTTCAAGTATTCAGTTTCACCAATAAGATACAGAGGCTTACTTCCCATTTAGAATTGCACAAAAAAGATTTTTTATCGGAAAGGGGTCTACGAAAAATTCTGGGAAAACGTCAACGGTTGCTGGCTTATTTGTCAAAGAAAAATCGAGTACGTTATAATAAATTAATTGATCAGTTGAATATTCGAGAGCCACAAACTCGTTAATTTCATTGTTTGAATTTTTTTTAGTAGTATTCGATTTTTCATTTTGATGAGCCTCACTTTGAGGAATTCATGGAATAATGAATTCAGGAAGAAAAGATATGACTGTACCGGTTACAAGAAAAGATCTCATGATAGTCAATATGGGTCCTCACCACCCATCCATGCATGGTGTTCTTCGACTGATCCTTACTCTCGATGGTGAAGATGTTATTGATTGTGAACCCATATTGGGCTATTTACACAGAGGAATGGAAAAAATAGCGGAAAACCGAACAATTATACAATATCTACCTTATGTAACACGGTGGGATTATTTAGCTACTATGTTCACAGAGGCAATAACGGTAAATGCACCAGAAAAATTGGAAAATGTTCAAGTACCTCAAAGAGCTAGCTATATCCGAGTTATTATGCTGGAATTGAGCCGTATAGCTTCTCATTTGTTATGGCTTGGACCTTTTATGGCCGATATCGGTGCACAGACTCCTTTCTTCTATATTTTCAGAGAGAGAGAATTGATATACAATCTATTCGAAACCGCCACAGGTATGCGAATGATGCATAATTATTTCCGCATCGGGGGGGTAGCTGCTGATCTACCTTATGGATGGATAGAGAAATGTTTCGATTTCTGCGATTATTTCTTAACAGGAGTTGTTGAATATCAAAAACTGATTACACGGAATCCCATTTTTTTGGAACGAGTGGAAGGAGTGGGCATTATTCGTGGAGAAGAAGCAGTAAATTGGGGTTTATCCGGGCCAATGTTACGAGCTTCTGGAATCCAATGGGATCTTCGTAAAGTTGATAATTATGAGTGTTACAATGAATTCGATTGGGAAATCCAATGGCAAAAAGAAGGAGATTCATTAGCTCGTTATTTAGTACGAATCGGTGAAATGAGGGAATCCATAAAAATGATTCAACAGGCTCTAGAGGGAATTCCTGGAGGACCCTATGAAAATTTAGAAGTCCGACGCTTTGATAGAGCAAAGAATTACGAATGGAATGATTTTGCATATAGATTTATAAGTAAAAAACCTTCACCCAATTTTGAATTGTCGAAACAAGAACTTTATGTGAGAGTGGAAGCCCCAAAAGGGGAATTAGGGATTTATTTGATAGGAGATAATAGTGTTTTCCCCTGGAGATGGAAAATTCGTCCACCCGCTTTTATCAATTTGCAAATTCTTCCTCAGCTAGTTAAAAGAATGAAATTGGCTGATATCATGACGATATTAGGTAGTATAGATATCATTATGGGAGAAGTTGATCGTTGAAATGATAATTGATACGACAGAAGTACAAACTATCAATTCTTTCTCTACATTGGGATTTTTCAAAGAAGTCTATGGACTGATATGGATTGTACCTATTTTGACCCTGATATTGGGAATCACAATAGGGGTACTAGTAATTGTTTGGTTAGAAAGAGAAATATCTGCAGCGATCCAACAGCGTATTGGGCCTGAATATGCTGGTCCGATGGGAATTCTTCAAGCTATAGCAGATGGGACTAAATTACTTTTGAAAGAGGATCTCCTCCCATCTCGAGGAGATATTCGTCTGTTTAGTGTTGGACCGTCTATAGCAGTCATATCAGTTCTACTAAGCTATTTAGTAATTCCTTTTGAGTATCGTCTTGTTTTAGCTGATCTCGATATAGGTGTTTTTTTATGGATCGCCATTTCAAGTATTGCTCCTATTGGTCTTCTTATGTCAGGATATGGATCGAATAATAAATATTCCTTTTCAGGTGGTCTACGAGCTGCTGCTCAATCTATTAGTTATGAAATACCATTAACTCTATGTGTATTATCAATATCTCTACGTGTGATTCGTTGGAATATGAACTTTTACCTCTTTTTGTTCTAGAAATCAAAGAACAAAAAGAGGTTCAATGTATTAAATAGATATTCTCATTTTTTTATTCAGCATTCAGGTTGATGAGTTAAACCAGATAGTTATATGAGTGAAACAAAACAGCTTATCCATTTGTAGTAAGAAGAAAAAATCTCATTCCCTGTGTACAAGAATCAAGTTGAAGTAAACATAAGCAGCGTAACCTGTTTACCCCAAGATTCCGATTTTTTGATTAGTCATCATATCTTGAAGCGGGTGCAAACAAAAGATCAACTGTATGGAGTTTCTACTACTTTCTTGTATTTATTACTATACCGGCGATCAATCAAAAGTCAGTGGACAGTTAGGAACACCAAGGTACACAAAAGATTAGTAATCGAGATAATGTAAGGTATCAAAAAAGAGGTTTTTCCACATAAAACGAATCATAATAAGGACTTGAAATTGGTAGAAATGATCAAGTAGTACTTCCCTACGATTCCGATCTAGAGTATGCTCCTATTCACTGATTAAAGAAATGACTATCAAGAACGAATTAATCTTTTATTTTTTTTTAAGTACCCTCCCCTGAGACAGAAGAAGAGGAAAAAAGAAATGGAATGCCATATATGGAATGAATAATAAAAAGAAATCTTTCTTTATTCTTTCTTCCATATTCATACATATACAATTCTTATTATGATTCATGAACTAATGCCTAATTCTTTCTATTTATTGATATAACGAGTATTTTATTGAAAGATTCAGTTATTACCGAACAAAGAGAGATTCTCATTATAAAGGATAAGATCAATTCGGAAGCAACTTTTTGATTATTCTAGCAGACAGAATTCCATTGGTCTTGGGACTCTCCGATGTATCTTTATTCTGTCTACCCCAAAGAAAGATGCCGATAATACCGAACTAGTCCTTACATTTTTTGTGGCCATAGAGGAGCTGTATGAAGCTGAGGTTTCATGTACGGTTTTGAAATAGCGATAAAAACAGTGATGTTATTTTCGACTATGATTATCTAACAGTTCAAGTACAGTTGATATAGTTGAAGCACAGTCCAAATATGGTTTTTGGGGGTGGAATCTGTGGCGTCAGCCTATAGGCTTTCTAGTTTTTCTAATTTCTTCTCTAGCCGAATGTGAGAGATTGCCCTTTGATTTACCAGAAGCAGAGGAGGAATTAGTAGCAGGTTATCAAACCGAATATTCGGGTATCAAATATGCTCTCTTTTATCTTGCTTCTTACCTAAATCTATTAGTTTCTTCATTATTTGTCACAATTCTTTACTTAGGTGGGTGGAATTTCTCTATTCCGTACATATCTATTCCTGAACTTTTCAGAATAAATAAAATGGTTGGAATTTTTGGAATGACAATTGGTATCTTTATTACATTAGCTAAGGCTTATTTTTTTCTCTTAATTTCTATCACAACAAGATGGACTTTACCTAGGATGAGAATAGACCAGTTATTAAATCTTGGATGGAAATTTCTTTTACCTATTTCTCTAGGTAATCTGTTATTAACAACTTCTTCTCAACTTGTCTCACTATAAATAACAGAATACGATAACAAGATTCTCGATTCATAATCTCTCTCAAACAAGAGAAAGAAACTCCCATTTTCTCATTGATATTTACAATATGTTCCCTATGGTAACTGGGTTCACGAATTATGGTCAACAAACAATACGAGCTGCAAGGTACATTGGTCAAAGTTTCATAATTACCTTATCCCACACAAATCGTTTACCTGTCACTATTCAATATCCTTATGAAAAATCGATCATGTCAGAGCGTTTCCGGGGTCGAATCCACTTTGAATTTGATAAATGTATTGCTTGTGAAGTATGTGTTCGTGTATGCCCGATAGATCTACCCGTTGTTGATTGGAGATTGGAAAGAGATATTAAAAAGAAACAATTGCTTAATTATAGTATTGATTTCGGGGTTTGTATATTTTGCGGTAATTGTGTCGAGTATTGTCCAACAAACTGTTTATCAATGACTGAAGAATATGAACTTTCTACTTATGATCGTCATGAATTGAATTATAATCAAATTGCTTTAGGTCGGTTACCAATCTCCATAATTGGAGATTACACAATTCAAACTGTTATGAATTCGACTCAAATCCAAAGAGACAAAGAGAATTCCTTTGATTCAAGAACGATTACTAATTACTAAGATTTTTTTTGGTTAGTCAGTAACTACAAAGAAAACTAATAACTATTGATTGTCGAAAATATTGAAACTGAGAATCTATTTTTCGTGATGGGATGATTTCGAAATATACAATTTGAACCACTATTCAAACTAGTCTTTTTTCGGATAAAGATTCTATTTACATTAATCCATATTCCCATTTCATTTTATGACAAATGGATCATAAACTATATTATATACAATAAGAAAAGAGGGTAACCCCTTTTCCTTTCCTGGACCTTTTAGTACGCTCATGATATATTTTAAGTTCTTTGTTTTTTTTTATACATAATGGATTTACCTGGACCAATACATGATATTCTTGTGGTATTTCTGGGATCAGTTCTTGTATTAGGGGGTCTAGGGGTAGTATTACTTACCAATCCAATTTATTCTGCCTTTTCGTTGGGATTGGTTCTTATTTCTATATCTTTATTCTATATTTCATTGAACTCCTATTTTGTAGCTGCCGCACAGCTCCTTATTTATGTCGGAGCCATAAATGTATTGATCTTATTTGCTGTAATGTTCATGAATGGTTCAGAATATTCCAAAGATTCCTATCTTTGGACCATTGGAGATGCGGTTACTTCACTGGTTTGTACAACTATTCTTTTTTCACTAATGACTACTATCCCAGATACATCATGGTACGGGATTCTTTGGACTACAAGATCAAACCAAATTATAGAACAGGACCTCATAAATAACGTTCAACAAATTGGGATTCATTTAGCAACAGATTTTTTTCTTCCCTTTGAACTCATTTCTATAATTCTTTTAGTTTCCTTGATAGGTGCAATTACTATGGCTCGACAATAATAAATACTTAGAACGATTCCAAATTCTTAGAATTATCAATTATAAATAAAAAAACTCTAAATTTTTGGTCAAAATTATCTAAAACTAAATATAGATAAGTTTAAAATAGAAAATACTAATATAAATAGCAATATAGCAATATATAGTAAATAAAAATATACTAAATCAAAATATTGATTTTTTTTTATTAATTATAAATATAAATTTAAGGAGTCAATTAATGATGTTTGAACACATGCTTTTTTTGAGTGTTTACTTATTCTCTATTGGTCTCTATGGATTAATTACAAGTCGAAACATGGTTAGGGCACTTATGTGCCTTGAACTTGTACTTAATTCTGTTAATATAAATCTTTTAATTTTTTCTGACATGTTTGATAATCGACAATTAAAAGGAGACATTTTATCCATCTTTGTTATAGCTATTGCGGCTGCTGAAGCTGCTATTGGATTAGCAATTGTTTCATCTATTTATCATAACAGAAAATCCACTAGTATTAATCAATCAAATTTTTTAAAAAATTAGTTAATAGATAATCTATCCAAAAAAGCTTAATTTCAATACTTTATTTTAAAAAATTTATTAATTGAATTTTTTTTTTACATGTAATTCGATTATTGAGATCAGATTCTCAATCTTTTGGCCTTTTTTTAAGTAGAATCCATTATAAAAATTATTTCAATTTATTGAAAAATTTTTAATGAGCCACTGCTTCATCTGGTGTCTAGAATATAACTGATTCGTTTACTACTTTGACCAGATCGAAAATTTTTAATTTTTAAAATTCTAATTTAGAAATTCAATGTCACATTCAGTAAAAATTTATGATACCTGTATAGGATGTACTCAATGTGTGCGAGCTTGTCCTACGGATGTATTGGAAATGATACCTTGGGATGGATGTAAAGCCAAACAAATTGCCTCCGCACCAAGAACGGAAGATTGTGTGGGTTGTAAAAGATGTGAATCTGCCTGTCCAACAGATTTTTTAAGTGTCCGTGTTTATCTAGGGCCTGAAACAACTCGTAGCATGGCTCTAGCTTATTGATACGTTACAAAAAGTTCCACCTGAATCATTGGATTCCTATTTACCGAAAAAACCCGTACTCGATGAAAGCTATAATCTCGAGCACGGGTTTCTCTGGTCAAAATGTATCTCACTCTTAATCATTCATGAATTTTTTTCCTTGGTTAACAATACTTGTTGTTTTTCCCATATTTGCAGGTTCTTTTATTTTCTTTTTTCCTTACAAAGGAAACAAGATTTATCGATGGTATACTCTATGTATATGTTTACTAGAACTTATTCTAACAGCTTATGTATTTCTTTTTTATTTCCAATTTGATGATAAATTAATCCAACTTAAAGAAAATCTTAAATGGATAGATGTTTTTGATTTCCAGTGGAGATTGGGAGTCGATGGGCTTTCCATAGAACTTATTTTATTCACAGGCTTTATTACTACTTTAGCCAGTTTAGCAGCTTGGCCAATTACCCGAAATTGCCAATTGTTTTATTTTTTAATGTTAGCAATGTATAGTGGTCAAATGGGATTATTTTTTTCTCAAGACCTTTTACTTTTCTTTATCATGTGGGAACTAGAATTAATTCCCATTTACTTACTTTTATCCATGTGGGGGGGTAAGAAACGTCTTTACTCGGCTACTAAATTCATTTTATACACAGCAGGAGGATCTATCTTTTTATTAACTGGAGTTCTAGGTATGGGTTTGTATGCTTCCAATAAGCCAGTACTAGATTTTGAAAGATTAATTAATCAATCATATCCTATCGTATTAGAAATCACATTTTATATCGGCTTTCTTATTGCATATGCTATCAAATTGCCAATTATACCCTTGCATACATGGTTACCAGATACCCATGGAGAAGCACATTATAGTACATGTATGCTCTTAGCTGGGATTTTATTGAAAATGGGAGCATATGGATTAATTCGGATTAATATGGAATTATTACCCCATGCTCATTCTATATTTTCTCCTTGGTTGGTAATAATAGGAACGATACAAATTATTTATGGAGCTTCAACTTCTCTTGGTCAACGCAATTTAAAAAAGAGAATAGCATATTCTTCTGTATCTCATATGGGTTTTATAGCTATAGGAATTGGTTCTATAACCGACATAGGACTAAATGGAGCTATTTTACAAATGCTTTCTCATGGATTTATTGGTGCTGCGTTTTTTTTCTTGGTAGGGACGACTTGTGATAGAATTCATTTTTTTTATCTTGAAGAAATGGGAGGGATATCTATCTCAATGCCTAAAATATTTGCTTTGTTCAGCAGTTTTTCGATGGCTTCTCTCGCATTACCAGGAATGAGTGGTTTTATTGCAGAATTTTTAGTATTTATGGGACTTATTATTAGTCAAAAATATTTTTTAATACCAAAAATCATAACTACTTTCGTAATGGCTGTTGGAATAATATTAACCCCAATTTATTTTTTATCTATATTACGTCAGATGTTCTATGGCTACAAGTTATTTAATGTTTCAAACTCGAATTTTTTTGATTCGGATTCTGGATCACGAGAAGTCTTTCTTTCAACCTGTCTTTTTTTACCAATAATAGGAATTGGTATTTATCCTGATTTTATTTTATCATTATCCATTGAGAGAGTGCAAACTATCTTATCTAATTATTATCATAATTAGTATTTTATTCATTTGGAATAAAATTGAAGCTTCTATCTATAATAAAAAATAAAATAGAATTTTTCTATTGAAATTTTATAAAATAAAAAATTTTTTTGTTTTATTCCAAAATAAATGAAATTCTAATCCAATAAGATATAAGATATATGTTGAGTTTTTGAGAATTTTTAAAAAAATTCTCAAAAACTCAACATAAAGTATAAAGTTTTTTTTATATTTTTTTATATTTTTTTCTTTTCTTTTTTTTCTTAAATTAATTCCTATAGATATTGGTCTGTTTTTTTTTAATATAAAAATTAAATTTTTATATTAATCTGAATGAACCGTAGCTATGTAAACCTATTCCTAAAAGATTGATACCAAAGTAAGATATCCAAATAATAAGAAATCCAATAGAAGCTATAAACGCAGAATTTTTACCTTTCCAATTTTGATTCATTCTAATATGCAAATAAATTGCAAATATAATCCAAGTTATAAATGCCCAAGTTTCTTTTGGATCCCAATTCCAATAGGATCCCCAAGCTTCATTAGCCCATACTGCTCCACAAAGAATACCTAAGGTTAAAAAGATAAATCCGAAACTAATAACACGATAACTCCAATAATCCAAACGCTCAATTAATTCATATTTATAATAGTTTGAAGATAAAGCAAAGGAGTTTTTTTTCAAAATATTTATCTTTTCTTTGCAATAATGAATTTGGCTCTTTGGAACGGAATGACGTAATTTTTCAAAATTAATCTTTTTCTGAGATGTAAGAATTAAAAGAGCAACTGATAATAAAGATCCGCATAAAAGAGCTCCATAACTCAACAACATCATACTTACATGCATCATTAACCACTGAGATTGTAGTGCAGGTGCTAATATTGTGGACTTATGCATTTCTGCTGAAAGACAGAAACCTGCTGTGGCAAAACCTTGAGTCAAAATGGTACTTGGTGTAATTATTGTGTTTAACTCGTTTTGATGATTCTGAGTCTTTGGAACCTTATGAATAACACAGAAACTACATGAAAGAAAGATTAAAGACTCATATAAATTACTTAATGGAAAGTACCCTGAATAAATCCAACGAAAAATTAATAATTCAGTTGTAGATAAAAAAGTAATAAAAATCCCTTTTTCTAAAGAATTACGTAATTCAACAATTTCGCCAAATAATAAGGTAATTAAATTAATTATAATGACAATTGAAATAATTGAAAAAGATATATGAGTTAATATATGTTCTATATTTAGAAATATCATAAAAGAATTCTCCTTATAGGATTTTGAATTTAGAATTTCTCAATATATTTTAACATATATAAAGCCATGCCGCCACTCGAATTCGAACCAAGACATTAGTTTCAAACTTCGATTAAGAAGCTGGTTTGAAAAATTTACCACAAAGAAAACTTTTACTCAAATACCATTAATACATAAAATACTAGTACTAAGAGCAATAAGCTAACTGCTGTTTACAATAGTGTGTTCACGCATTGTACCACACTGCAGAAGGGGCAGCTACTGCTCAGTAAGCAATGAGTAATAAATACTCCAATCCACTGCTCAGAGGAGCGTACTGCTGCCTTACTTTTTTTAAGAAGGTCAGACACTGAAAAAAATTGTCTTGCAAACTCAGCAATGTGTGAACCCAACATATTGGCAGTTTATACCATATCTACCTTAGCCCACCGTAGCGGCTTATTTTAAATTCTAATTGAATCATGAGAAGTTGTAAAGATTTCAAAATCATATTCGGACTCGAACCTAGATATGTTCGTCACTGCTAAGAACAGCATGTCTCCTAATTCTAATAAGAAACATGGCAATTTCATTTTAAATTCAAGTTGAATTTATAAGAAGCTGTCAGGATTCAAAAATTCAATATTGAAATAAGAATTTTCAAAATCAATTAAAGAATTCTCATTACATTAATAAATAAATTTTACACATTATATTATTAAATTTTGATAATAAATTTTGAATTTAGAATTTTTCAATATATTTGAACATATATATAGTCATGCCGCCACTCGGACTCGAACCGAGATACGCTATGTACTGCTTCCTAAGAGCAGCGTGTCTACCAATTTCACCATGGCGGCTTATTTTCAATAATAATTTAATTCTTGATTAATTGTCAAGATTCAAAAATTGTAAGAAAGTTGAGAATCAATAAAGAAGATTTGTTTCATCGTATATTGAACTCCTCAATATTTATTTATAAAAACGCTGCTTCTTTTACATAATGTATATATATTACTACCATTTTTCATTTTTTTCTGTATTTATCTTGTTTTCTGTATCAAGAATGATAAAAATAAAATTTTAATATTTCTTCATATTAATTATTTAACATCTTAGTACTTAGTAGAAATGATAAAAATAAATGCAAAGTTTTTATCATTTTAATTTTATGGTAGAAATTTCTAGCTCTATTATAAAAATATTATAAAAATTTCTATAAAAATAGAAATATATAGGGAATATATAAATCTCAATTTTTTTAGATTGAAGCCCTATTAAACTTTTCACAATAGAAAAAATAAAAAATTTTCTTCTATTGTGAAAAATTCATTAATTAAGTACTTAGAAACTCTAAAATATCCGTCTTAGGAAAAACTAAATATTAGTATATTTAGTTCTAATTAGAGTGTAATCTTAAGCATTTTAATCTATATCTATTCTGTAAAAACCAAAAGTTCTTTTATTTGGTTTTTTTTCAATAAAACTTTTTGAATTTCCAATAGAAAGTGATTTTACTAAAGAATAGGTTTTTACTACAGTTAAATATGCTTTTTTTCTCCAGATATTTCTACGAATACGTTTTTTTGACATAGAAGTACGTTTTTTTGGAACTGCCATTGAAAGGAAGTTTTTTTTATTTTTTTTTTATGTGAAAGACATTTTTTGTTCAAAAGAAAGAATTAGTCATTATATCATTTTTTTTTTATTTTTTAATATAAATAAAATATCTAAGCTAAGAGGAAAAAACTCTTCGATATTTTTTTGATCTAACTTTCAAAAAATAATAAATAATGTATTTTCATTTATATTGTTAGGTATTTAAATGAAAAACAAAGAAAAGGAGGATAAAATAATAAAAAAAACAGAATCTTATAATCTTTTTTTAAGTTAAAAATAATATATTTATATATAACTTGAGTAAAAAGAAAAGACTATTAAATTCTTTAAATAAAACTCTAATTATATATTTTATTTTTTTCTAATACTAATATTTTTCTAATACTAATATTACTCAACTATCTAAGATATTTAGTTATCTATTGAACTATAGAGAAGATTTCCTTCTCTATTTCTATAGAATATATATGTTTTAATATGTTTTCAATTTCCATATGTGTATTAAATTAAATGTGTTTTAATGAGAAAAATAAGAAGATTAAAAAAAACAAAGATACAAAGGATAAAAAAAAGAATAAATAAGATGAGACTCTCCCATTTCCTATATACCTAATTCCTTCTCCTATAAAAAAACTTGTAATACCAATTCCATTCGGAATCCCATCAACTATATGTCTATCAAAAAATTCAGTGAACTTGCTTAATCTTCTTATACCCAATGTAAAAACACTAGTATAAACAATATCTATGTAACCACGATTATATGACCAATTATATATTGCATTTTGTATTTGGTCTAAAAAATTTCTTTTAATACCTTTTTTAAGAAAAAAATTAAAAAGATATAAATTCGGGAAAAAGGAATTTATAGATCCATAGAAAGTGAATGCTATGCATAATCCAAAAGTTGCTATACTTACTGAAATGATCACATTTTGAAAGAATTCAAAGAAAATTACGCATTGATTTGAACTTTCAATGAAAGAGTCTTTTGATAAAGTTAACCATTTCGATAATAAATCAAGATCTATTCCTCTTGGATCAAAGCAAATTCCTATTGAACCAATGAACATAGTAAAAAGTACTAATAGGAGAAGAGGAAAGAGCATAGTATTATCTAATTCATGAGGATATATAGAAGTATATTTATTTGTAAATAAAGTATTAAAGCAATATATCTCGTTTTTTACGTTATTTTTTTTTTCTTTAAAAAAAAAGGAAACTTTTTTATGTATTGTTGATAAAGGCAAATTTCTATCACTGTTTGATCTTTTGGACATACTTTTACCCCATAGAGATATTGAATAAAACAAATTTGTTTTAGTACTACTGTAACCTTGAAAATGAATACGTAAATATCCATCAAAAGTAAGTAAATATACTCGAAACATATAAAATGCTGTTAATCCTGTTGTGAAGTAAGTTATTATCCCGAAAATTGGAGAATACAACCAACTATTACTAAGAATCTCATCTTTAGACCAAAAACAGGCAAGGGGTGGAATACCACAAAGAGACAGTGTACCCAATAAAAAGGCAGTTCTTGTAATTGGAATATATTTAGTTAAACCACCCATAAGAACCATATTTTGATTCTTATACGGTGAATATCCAACAACAGGTTCCATTGAATGAATAATAGATCCAGATCCTAAAAACAATAAAGCCTTAGAGTAAGCATGGGTAATCAAATGAAATAAAGCAGTTCGAGACGAACCTATACCTAAAGCTAGTATAATGTAACCCAATTGAGACATTGTAGAATAGGCTAAACTTCTCTTAATGTCTATTTGAGCAAGAGCCAAAGTAGCTCCTAAGAATAATGTTATTAAACCTATTGAAGAAATAATATGCATTATATTAGATGTTATTGAGAGAAGAGGGAAGAGTCGAGCTACAAGAAAAACCCCTGCTGCTACCATGGTAGCAGCGTGTATAAGAGCAGAAATAGGGGTGGGTCCTTCCATGGCATCAGGTAACCATATATGAAGTGGGAATTGTGCGGATTTAGCAATTGCACCAACAAATAATAAAAAGGTACATAAAGTAGTCAATAAAGAATTTAGTCCATTTTTTTGGATTAAATTATTAGTTATTTCAAATAAATCTCGAAATTCGAAACTACCAATTATCCAATAAAAACCTAAAATTCCTAATAATAAACCAAAATCGCCTACACGATTAGTTACAAAAGCTTTTTGACAGGCATTTGCAGCGAGTGGCCGTGTAAACCAAAACCCTATCAGCAAATAGGAGCATATTCCGACTATTTCCCAAAAAATATAAATTTGTATTAAATTTGAACTTGTAACTAGTCCGAGCATAGAAGCATTGAAAAGATTCAAATAAGCAAAAAATCTCAAATATGCTTGATCATGAGACATATAATTGTCACTATAAATAAGAACTGTGATTCCAACAGTAGTAATGAGTGTTAACATAATTGAGGTAAGTGAGTCAATCAAATATCCGAATTCTAAGGAAAAATCCTTATTAATGGTCCAAGACCATAGGTATTGATAAATCAAACTCCCATTTATTTGTCGAATAGAAAAATTCAAAGAAAATATCAGAGTTATTATTAAAAAGAAAATACTTGGAAAAGCCCATATACGACGAATATTTTTTATTGCTGTCGGAATAAGTAAAAGTCCAAGCCCTATAGATATCGGAACTGGAAGTGAAAGAAAAGGTATTATCCATGCGTATTGATATATATGTTCCATAAGATATGAAGAAAATTAATTGTTAATTGATATTTTTCTCTTTTCTGAAATTTTGATTCACCAATTCTTAATCTTTTTTAAAATATTTTAAGTTCAAGAATAATGTAAAAAATAAATAAGAAATCAGACAATAAGACTTTAAGTCAAATATAAAAATTCAAAATTTTTTAATTTATTATTAATAATAAGGTAATAAAGATATATCAATAAGGTAATAATGAAATAAGGAAAAAAGAGATCAAGATAAGGTAAAAAATAAAAAAGGACCAAAAATTTAGAGTTTTTTTATTTATAATTGATAATTCTAAGAATTTGGAATCGTTCTAAGTATTTATTATTGTCGAGCCATAGTAATTGCACCTATCAAGGAAACTAAAAGAATTATAGAAATGAGTTCAAAGGGAAGAAAAAAATCTGTTGCTAAATGAATCCCAATTTGTTGAACGTTATTTATGAGGTCCTGTTCTATAATTTGGTTTGATCTTGTAGTCCAAAGAATCCCGTACCATGATGTATCTGGGATAGTAGTCATTAGTGAAAAAAGAATAGTTGTACAAACCAGTGAAGTAACCGCATCTCCAATGGTCCAAAGATAGGAATCTTTGGAATATTCTGAACCATTCATGAACATTACAGCAAATAAGATCAATACATTTATGGCTCCGACATAAATAAGGAGCTGTGCGGCAGCTACAAAATAGGAGTTCAATGAAATATAGAATAAAGATATAGAAATAAGAACCAATCCCAACGAAAAGGCAGAATAAATTGGATTGGTAAGTAATACTACCCCTAGACCCCCTAATACAAGAACTGATCCCAGAAATACCACAAGAATATCATGTATTGGTCCAGGTAAATCCATTATGTATAAAAAAAAACAAAGAACTTAAAATATATCATGAGCGTACTAAAAGGTCCAGGAAAGGAAAAGGGGTTACCCTCTTTTCTTATTGTATATAATATAGTTTATGATCCATTTGTCATAAAATGAAATGGGAATATGGATTAATGTAAATAGAATCTTTATCCGAAAAAAGACTAGTTTGAATAGTGGTTCAAATTGTATATTTCGAAATCATCCCATCACGAAAAATAGATTCTCAGTTTCAATATTTTCGACAATCAATAGTTATTAGTTTTCTTTGTAGTTACTGACTAACCAAAAAAAATCTTAGTAATTAGTAATCGTTCTTGAATCAAAGGAATTCTCTTTGTCTCTTTGGATTTGAGTCGAATTCATAACAGTTTGAATTGTGTAATCTCCAATTATGGAGATTGGTAACCGACCTAAAGCAATTTGATTATAATTCAATTCATGACGATCATAAGTAGAAAGTTCATATTCTTCAGTCATTGATAAACAGTTTGTTGGACAATACTCGACACAATTACCGCAAAATATACAAACCCCGAAATCAATACTATAATTAAGCAATTGTTTCTTTTTAATATCTCTTTCCAATCTCCAATCAACAACGGGTAGATCTATCGGGCATACACGAACACATACTTCACAAGCAATACATTTATCAAATTCAAAGTGGATTCGACCCCGGAAACGCTCTGACATGATCGATTTTTCATAAGGATATTGAATAGTGACAGGTAAACGATTTGTGTGGGATAAGGTAATTATGAAACTTTGACCAATGTACCTTGCAGCTCGTATTGTTTGTTGACCATAATTCGTGAACCCAGTTACCATAGGGAACATATTGTAAATATCAATGAGAAAATGGGAGTTTCTTTCTCTTGTTTGAGAGAGATTATGAATCGAGAATCTTGTTATCGTATTCTGTTATTTATAGTGAGACAAGTTGAGAAGAAGTTGTTAATAACAGATTACCTAGAGAAATAGGTAAAAGAAATTTCCATCCAAGATTTAATAACTGGTCTATTCTCATCCTAGGTAAAGTCCATCTTGTTGTGATAGAAATTAAGAGAAAAAAATAAGCCTTAGCTAATGTAATAAAGATACCAATTGTCATTCCAAAAATTCCAACCATTTTATTTATTCTGAAAAGTTCAGGAATAGATATGTACGGAATAGAGAAATTCCACCCACCTAAGTAAAGAATTGTGACAAATAATGAAGAAACTAATAGATTTAGGTAAGAAGCAAGATAAAAGAGAGCATATTTGATACCCGAATATTCGGTTTGATAACCTGCTACTAATTCCTCCTCTGCTTCTGGTAAATCAAAGGGCAATCTCTCACATTCGGCTAGAGAAGAAATTAGAAAAACTAGAAAGCCTATAGGCTGACGCCACAGATTCCACCCCCAAAAACCATATTTGGACTGTGCTTCAACTATATCAACTGTACTTGAACTGTTAGATAATCATAGTCGAAAATAACATCACTGTTTTTATCGCTATTTCAAAACCGTACATGAAACCTCAGCTTCATACAGCTCCTCTATGGCCACAAAAAATGTAAGGACTAGTTCGGTATTATCGGCATCTTTCTTTGGGGTAGACAGAATAAAGATACATCGGAGAGTCCCAAGACCAATGGAATTCTGTCTGCTAGAATAATCAAAAAGTTGCTTCCGAATTGATCTTATCCTTTATAATGAGAATCTCTCTTTGTTCGGTAATAACTGAATCTTTCAATAAAATACTCGTTATATCAATAAATAGAAAGAATTAGGCATTAGTTCATGAATCATAATAAGAATTGTATATGTATGAATATGGAAGAAAGAATAAAGAAAGATTTCTTTTTATTATTCATTCCATATATGGCATTCCATTTCTTTTTTCCTCTTCTTCTGTCTCAGGGGAGGGTACTTAAAAAAAAATAAAAGATTAATTCGTTCTTGATAGTCATTTCTTTAATCAGTGAATAGGAGCATACTCTAGATCGGAATCGTAGGGAAGTACTACTTGATCATTTCTACCAATTTCAAGTCCTTATTATGATTCGTTTTATGTGGAAAAACCTCTTTTTTGATACCTTACATTATCTCGATTACTAATCTTTTGTGTACCTTGGTGTTCCTAACTGTCCACTGACTTTTGATTGATCGCCGGTATAGTAATAAATACAAGAAAGTAGTAGAAACTCCATACAGTTGATCTTTTGTTTGCACCCGCTTCAAGATATGATGACTAATCAAAAAATCGGAATCTTGGGGTAAACAGGTTACGCTGCTTATGTTTACTTCAACTTGATTCTTGTACACAGGGAATGAGATTTTTTCTTCTTACTACAAATGGATAAGCTGTTTTGTTTCACTCATATAACTATCTGGTTTAACTCATCAACCTGAATGCTGAATAAAAAAATGAGAATATCTATTTAATACATTGAACCTCTTTTTGTTCTTTGATTTCTAGAACAAAAAGAGGTAAAAGTTCATATTCCAACGAATCACACGTAGAGATATTGATAATACACATAGAGTTAATGGTATTTCATAACTAATAGATTGAGCAGCAGCTCGTAGACCACCTGAAAAGGAATATTTATTATTCGATCCATATCCTGACATAAGAAGACCAATAGGAGCAATACTTGAAATGGCGATCCATAAAAAAACACCTATATCGAGATCAGCTAAAACAAGACGATACTCAAAAGGAATTACTAAATAGCTTAGTAGAACTGATATGACTGCTATAGACGGTCCAACACTAAACAGACGAATATCTCCTCGAGATGGGAGGAGATCCTCTTTCAAAAGTAATTTAGTCCCATCTGCTATAGCTTGAAGAATTCCCATCGGACCAGCATATTCAGGCCCAATACGCTGTTGGATCGCTGCAGATATTTCTCTTTCTAACCAAACAATTACTAGTACCCCTATTGTGATTCCCAATATCAGGGTCAAAATAGGTACAATCCATATCAGTCCATAGACTTCTTTGAAAAATCCCAATGTAGAGAAAGAATTGATAGTTTGTACTTCTGTCGTATCAATTATCATTTCAACGATCAACTTCTCCCATAATGATATCTATACTACCTAATATCGTCATGATATCAGCCAATTTCATTCTTTTAACTAGCTGAGGAAGAATTTGCAAATTGATAAAAGCGGGTGGACGAATTTTCCATCTCCAGGGGAAAACACTATTATCTCCTATCAAATAAATCCCTAATTCCCCTTTTGGGGCTTCCACTCTCACATAAAGTTCTTGTTTCGACAATTCAAAATTGGGTGAAGGTTTTTTACTTATAAATCTATATGCAAAATCATTCCATTCGTAATTCTTTGCTCTATCAAAGCGTCGGACTTCTAAATTTTCATAGGGTCCTCCAGGAATTCCCTCTAGAGCCTGTTGAATCATTTTTATGGATTCCCTCATTTCACCGATTCGTACTAAATAACGAGCTAATGAATCTCCTTCTTTTTGCCATTGGATTTCCCAATCGAATTCATTGTAACACTCATAATTATCAACTTTACGAAGATCCCATTGGATTCCAGAAGCTCGTAACATTGGCCCGGATAAACCCCAATTTACTGCTTCTTCTCCACGAATAATGCCCACTCCTTCCACTCGTTCCAAAAAAATGGGATTCCGTGTAATCAGTTTTTGATATTCAACAACTCCTGTTAAGAAATAATCGCAGAAATCGAAACATTTCTCTATCCATCCATAAGGTAGATCAGCAGCTACCCCCCCGATGCGGAAATAATTATGCATCATTCGCATACCTGTGGCGGTTTCGAATAGATTGTATATCAATTCTCTCTCTCTGAAAATATAGAAGAAAGGAGTCTGTGCACCGATATCGGCCATAAAAGGTCCAAGCCATAACAAATGAGAAGCTATACGGCTCAATTCCAGCATAATAACTCGGATATAGCTAGCTCTTTGAGGTACTTGAACATTTTCCAATTTTTCTGGTGCATTTACCGTTATTGCCTCTGTGAACATAGTAGCTAAATAATCCCACCGTGTTACATAAGGTAGATATTGTATAATTGTTCGGTTTTCCGCTATTTTTTCCATTCCTCTGTGTAAATAGCCCAATATGGGTTCACAATCAATAACATCTTCACCATCGAGAGTAAGGATCAGTCGAAGAACACCATGCATGGATGGGTGGTGAGGACCCATATTGACTATCATGAGATCTTTTCTTGTAACCGGTACAGTCATATCTTTTCTTCCTGAATTCATTATTCCATGAATTCCTCAAAGTGAGGCTCATCAAAATGAAAAATCGAATACTACTAAAAAAAATTCAAACAATGAAATTAACGAGTTTGTGGCTCTCGAATATTCAACTGATCAATTAATTTATTATAACGTACTCGATTTTTCTTTGACAAATAAGCCAGCAACCGTTGACGTTTTCCCAGAATTTTTCGTAGACCCCTTTCCGATAAAAAATCTTTTTTGTGCAATTCTAAATGGGAAGTAAGCCTCTGTATCTTATTGGTGAAACTGAATACTTGAAATTCAACAGAACCCTTATTTTCTTCTTGTGGAATAATAGGAGTGAATGAATTTTTGACCATAAAAAACCAAATTTTTCTATCTTTTTTCTTTCTTTTTCATGGATGATTTTTCCGATCAGGAAAAATCAAAAAATCAGAATTATGCCAGTTATTTGAATCTAGTATACACAAAAACTTGGATTGATTCATATACTACTTTCTTATTCTATCCAAATCAAATGGAGAATTTGATTTGGATAGAAGGAGATAGATCTCTTCAATCACTCTTTTACCTGCATTTGTAATATTTCATCTACAGATTCTCTTATACCAGGTATGGTACTATATTGATGAAAAGATTTTTCTTGTTTTTCTTTCAATTGAAATGTAGCATGTGTATTTTTGATAATTAAATCTATGTATCATCTCTTTATCTTAAAAGTTTTTTAATAATATATATCATTACTTTTATAATGAAATTTATTATCGAAAAAATGATATTTAAGATAAAAAGTATTATATAAAATATCCATTTTAAGATAAAGAGGATGATAGAAATCATCCATTGAATTATCAAAAATACCGGTTTCAATCTAATAATAATATTATTAATTATCTTTATTAAGATAATTAATAATATTATTCCTATACAAATATACACCGATATTCTTAAAATCAATCTCATATCTTGAGATTGGATTGATTTTATCATATTCCGTTTTTACGATCCTCAAAATAAAGAGCTCATTTTTCATACGGCCCTCCCATATTATATATTGCTTCAAATTCAGAAGAATCTTCAGAAGATTCTTCTGAAGAATCTTATGAAGCAGACGCAATGTTTTTTCTAAGAATCTCATAGGGATCAGTAGAAACCATATTCTCATCCATAGAATCCCAAGTACCCGCATCAATAAAAGATTCGATTCGATCGAAACTCTCCATTTGTAAATGAGATCCACAATGTTGACAAATATATTTGTTTTTTTGCGCATATTGTTTGTAAATGGATGTCTCACAATTTTTACAAAAAGTCCATAAATGACCGAATGGCGCAAATACATCCTTTGGATCAACTGGCTCCTCTGGTTCCTCTGGCTCCTCTGGCTCCTCTGGCTTAAGATTTTGTTGGTATTCTGAATTTCTATTATCATAAGCACTCTGAGCAATAGAAAAATCCTTTTTTATATATTTTATTACTAAATTGTGAAGTTTGTCCTTTTCGTGGATTTTAAATCTTAAAACTATAAATGCTTTAATTAAAATAGGATATCCTATCATCAATTCAAAAATTTTGGGATGAACGGGTGGGTTATTTTCTTGATCTAGGTTATATATATAGAAATCGCTGTATGAACATAAAAGAAAAAAACGAATCAAAGAATCATAATTGTCTTTTTGAAAACATGTACGTACTATTATGGAATAATAAAACTTATCTGAAAAGCTGCTATTTCTAACTTGAACTTGTTCCATACGAGTCTCCTTTTTTTATTAGAAAATAAGACAAAGTGAATTCTAATATACGATATAAGATGATTTCTTATCAGAACTCAGACGGGATAAAATCCCATATTATCGGTTGGGTTTAGCTTACCCAATTTCTTAAGTATCGAGATCAAAAAAGGTAAAATCGACTGTCATAGGGATTATTAGAATAAGCACAACAAGGATTAAAAGTGTCTAAGATCCTATTTTCGTTATCTTCCCTTATATTCACTACGTCATCGATAATACCCAAATTGATAGCTTCCCTGGGTGATAAAAAGGGCTTACTTTCCATAGTGGAGAGTAGCTCATATTCCGATGAGCTTGACCTTTCTGCACAAATACTAAGAAATCTACGAACAAGTTCGCGTCGGTCTTGTAGTTTTTTATAAAGCGCAGAAAAATAATTACCACAACTTGGATCAATTGAAGCAGTATCTAGTGGTAGGCCAGTAGTGTCAAAAGAAATCTTAGAGTTCGGGAATGCAACTCGTTTCCCCTGTGTTCCTCCCGCGAGAATCAAAGCGGGTCCTAATCCCACAGGACCTATCAGAGTTGTATATACTTCAACCGGGCTCACTTGAAGTATTTTAGAAAGAACTAAGGATTCCTGTGCCCCTAAAGAAGGGGCGTCTATAAAAACTCTAATCGGATCTTTACTTTTCGAATCGTAAAGCTCTAGCAGCGACGGCACTGTTTGCCACATTTGAAGTCTATAGTTACTCTGGGCCGCTAAAATAACTGTGCGCTCCCGATACAGTCGTTCGTACACTGAAAGAAAATTGTGAGGCAAAGGGCGTAGATAGTTATCCCTTTGTTTTTGTGGGAAAAGCCAAATTTGTTCCATACGAGTCTCCTTTTTTTATTAGAAAAGTAACACTAAAGTGAATTCTAATATACGATATAAGATGATTTCTTATCAGAACTCAGACGGGATAAAATCCCATATTATCGGTTGGGTTTAGCTTACCCAATTTCTTAAGTATCGAGGTCAGAATCAATTTATTCATTTTGAATCCTTTCTATCTTCTACTTCTTTTTTGATTTCCTTTTTTCCTGTATTCTTGATTTCATTTCGATTTTTCTTCTTCTATCCCATATAGAATCAATAGAGAACCTATGAATCTATATTGTGACATTTCAATCTCTTCCCGATACCTCCCAAGGAAAATCCCCAATTGGATCCAAAATTGACGGGTTATTGTAAGCTTATCCATGCGGTTATGCACTCTTGAAAAAGGAATCAATTTTCTATCCTGGCTTTCGTGCTTTGGTGAGTTGTCCTAGATCCTTTCGATGACCTATGTTGTGTTGAAGGGATATCTATATATAAAGTCGAAGATATTTTACCCATCTGCATTAAGCTGAAACTTCCTTCTTGCATACGAGCTCTTCCAGAAGCACAACAAATGATGAGAGGTAAGGATTTTCTCCTAGCATATTGAATTAGACGGGTTATTTTTTTACCCACTACTGATCCCATACTTCCTCCGATAAACTCAAAATCCATAACCGCAAGTGCTACAGGGATACCGTCGAGTTGACCTATTCCTGTTTGAACAGCGTCAGTCAAACCTGTTTTTCTTTGATAAGAATCGACCTTATCCATGTAAGGTATATCTTCTTCAGATTCTGTTGATTCTTCTGATTCTTGCGATTCTTCAGATTCTGTTGATTCTTCTGATTCTTCATATTTTGTTGATTCTTCTGATTCTTCATATTTTGTTGATTCTTCTGATTCTTGTGATTCTTCAGATTCTGTTGATTCTTCTGATTCTTCATATTTTGTTGATTCTTCTGATTCTTCTGATTCTTCTGATTCTGTTGATTCTTCTGATTTTTTTGAATTTTGATTAGCATCTTCATCATAAGCAAGGTTTTTTTCTTTTTCTTCTATTTCTGCTTTTGTTTCTATTTCTGCGAGAAGAAATAGTTGCTCTATTTCGTTTCGAGTATATTTCTTTCCAATCAATTTGTTCAATTCCTCTTCATCTGAATCGAGTTTATCTTCATTCATTTTATCCAGTTCCTCTTGATCTAAATCTAGTTCTTCTTCAAGTAATTCTTTCTCGATATTTTTTCGTTTCTCTTCCATTTGCTCTCCACTTGTAATCATCTTTTTGAATTTATCTTGTTTCATCTTATTTGATTCCTCCGTTATGAAAGATATTTTATTCGTCATATGTCCTTTTTTTGCAAAAAAATATGGAGTGTTAATAAGTATTTGTTTTATATTAGACCATAACTTTTGTATATCCATACGCAGATATTTCTGAAAAATTTGTTGAAATATCAAAAAGAAATGCTTTTCATCCCTTTCTCTCAAAAAGAGATTTTCTTCTTCATAAGAGGGGCAAAATTTGAAAAAAATCAATCAAATGAAGACAAGCTTCACGAAGTGCTTCTGCAGGAGTCAAACTTCCATTCGTGCATATCTCGAGAAATAGTATTTCCTCGGAGTCAATTTTTTTTTTAAGCGGATCATAATACTGTTTATTCGCATGATACGTATAATTGACCTGTAGCACAGGAGTAAATGTGCTATCTATGGGAAAAGTAAAACTGCAATTTTCATCGCTATAATCGCCATATTTGACATTGTCATTGACGACACTTCTTTTTACATTTCCATTGAAACTTCTACTTTCAAATCCATTAATTCCCCTATTATTTCTAATCTTCGAAGCAGTATCTAAGTGTCGAGGGTGATACCCTCTATCTCGTTCTAATATCAATTCAATTGATAAATCTATTGGTCCTGTTATATACGCAATAGGTTGGTCTTCGTTGACTATGTGAACAAAATCCGGTAGGTTTATATTTTTGGCAGTAAAAAGCATTGGACCACTCTCCGAAATCGATATCGATGCTTTGATAACTTGATTGGTGGGGCTTTTCAAGACAATTGTTTTGAGATTTTCTAATATTTCATGTACAGATTCTCTTATACCAGGTATAGTACTATATTGATGAAAAGATTTTTCTTGTTTTTCTTTCAATTGAAATGTAGCATGTGTTATACGTGTTCCTTTTATTTCTGCAAGTAGAACTCTTCGTATGGTAGTACCTAATATATTAGCCTGACCTTCCTTAAGCGACGACAGCATGAAACGACCATAATGTAAACTACGACTTTGGCGGATAAAGGAAACAGATTTCCATTCATGTTTATTGGTCATAGGTTCTATTTTACTTTGTTTAGTATTTTTAAAAAATTAAAAGTTTCATTATTGTATGGCCAACCATTGAGGGTATTATAGTTGATGCTCGAGACCAAGTGACTATTATTTCTCTCTCCCCCCCCTTTTTGATTTTTTCAAATGTTTCCGATAAATGCTTAGCTACAAACCTTTTCTTTGACTACAATTCTTTTTTTGACAATCCTGTTTTTTACACCTATCACAGCTGATTACTCCTTTTTTTGCATGGAAAAGAAGGATTATTTTATGTCCTATAAAATTTCTCCTCCCCCCCTTTTTGATTTTTTCAAATGTTTCCGATAAATGCTTAGCTACAAACCTTTTCTTTACTACAAATTCTTTTTTTGACAATCCTGTTTTTTCACCTATCACAGCTGATTACTCCTTTTTTTGCATGGAAAAGAAGGATTATTTTATGTCCTATAAAATTTCTCCTCCAATTCTTTCATAATATAATATGTTTTAAATAACAGGGCCGACAGTAAACAATTCTTTTTTATATCTCTGTGACTTTTATTTATATAGTATAACCATTTCAAATAGCTGT